ATGAATTCGGGTCGATTGGATCGAGTGAAAAATCCTATTGTTTTGGTTGTGGACTCAAGGGTTCAGGTTCAAACATGTTCTTTGAAGAAATATATGAGTTCTATTATAATAGAAAAAAATATGTTTTTTTTATTCCATTTAAGTAAATCGAGAAAAGGAAAAACATAATAACAAATGACACTCCTATCATAGGAATGGAAATAGCCTTGTTGCTGCTTCAATAACAAGCATTTTCGTTTTCAAATCAAATAAATCATTTGATCTATGATTCATTGGAACAAGGAATGGCCTGGCTAGGTACTGGCCAGGCCGGGGGAATAAAAGAAAGAACTTTTCGGACGAAATCAAAGAGGTACTCTTTCTATTGGAGATATCTGTTTCGAATCATTATCTAAAGGGAATTGATGATTGATCAAATTCGTCTATATTTATAGAATAAAGAAAGATAAGGAAAAACTTTTATCAACCTTTACTTCACGCGTCACATATGAATTATCCATTTAAAATGGGGAGAGATGGCTGAGTGGACTAAAGCGGCGGATTGCTAATCCGTTGTACGAATTATTTGTACCGAGGGTTCGAATCCCCCTCTCTCCGTTTCTTCTGATCACTTGATATTTCCCTTTCGAATTCGAAAAAATCTCTAACCCCCTTTCTCATAGTTAAATGTATGGAATGGAGAAAGAAAATCCTAAGAAAATTCAGAAATCGAGCAAGGAAAAACCCCTGATTTTTTTATTCATCACGTCCAGGATTACGTCCTGGATCATTAGATAGGAATCCGAAGATGAAGAGAGAAACAAAGAATATCACTACTGTGTAAACGAAGAGTTTGAGAGTAAGCATTACACAATCTCCAAGATCATTTTGGGGGAAATAGGGGAATAGATTCTCCATTTTTGTACCACATATTCCGTTTTGACACCAAGAAAAGAAGCGGTTTCTAGAAAACATAAGGAATTTGCAGGAATGCATTTGTAATAAGATTCTGATTCTTTCGTTAACAAAATGATCTCTCATACCTACAATTAGGTATTGTAGGGACCATACATAGGGTCTTCGACCCCCAGAAGGAATGAAGAAATGAGGTGATTCCGATTCATCTCGGTTATCCAAAAGAATTTCCATGTTTGAGTCGAGGGTTCATTATCTGATCTTATCAATTATTAAGAATAGAATTTTTTTTTATCGAATAAATCATGAATGTTTCTAAGACAGTATTAAAGATCTCATCGAAAACTTACAGCAGCTTGCCAAACAAGGGCTAAGAGAAAAAAGAGCACAGGTATGACTGGCATAACATCTACGATTGGATTGAAAAAAGCATAAGCTTCGGGCAATTTGGCGAAGAAAAAGCTACTCGAATGAAGGGCAGAATTAAGACAGATCAAACTAAAGATATTAAGCATAACAAACATTTTGTTCTTGGAGAAAATTTCATTATTATTGGGTTATTGATATAAGGGGAAAATGAAGAAAGAAGGGAAAGTAGGCCGCAAAATCTTTCTTTTTCTTTGAACTCCCTCAATCAAAAATCCTTCAATTCTCAAATGCGAATAGAAGGAATCATACCTTACATACAATATCTTAATTGAATTATATGTAATGATCAATAAATTCATTTTGATTCTACATCTACATGTGTAGAATCATAGCAACAACCAATTCAATAGATATTGGGGCTGGAATTGACGAACAACCAATACCGATATTAGTGTTTATTGGTGCCGAATAGAAATAAAAATGGGGCGTGGCCAAGTGGTAAGGCAACGGGTTTTGGTCCCGTTACTCGGAGGTTCGAATCCTTCCGTCCCAGACCAATTCTATCATAACAAAGATTGTTCTTTTTAACAATCTTCTGTTTAAGGGTGTAATGTTGGATACAATGTGATCCAATCTTTCTTTGTGATTTCTAATGATTCTTCTATAGAATCATATCTTCCCTTTCGATTTTGTTTCTCACAAACAAACGGATCGAGTATCAATGACATGTGGATGGAAATAAATATCTTTTTTGATATAGGTAGGATGGGAACAAAGATCAAAGTGAAATTCAAAAAAAAACTGGGTGGGCCATTCAGCGTATGTTCGCCCCCTCGCCCATATTCATATTGAAGGTTAGTTAGTCATTTGGATAAACTTTATGCCCCATATCTATGATATTTGGATTCTCACATGATGCATTCTGAGTCGAAATGCGAAATAAAAGAGAAGTCTCTACTTTCCCTAAAGTAAATATAAATAAAGATAGGGTAGACAAAATGACTAATTCTATGTGGATCCTGAATCCTAAAAAACGGGGGGGTTCTTGGTATTAATTCCATCGCTAGAATTAAAGCTCCTGAGACTGGGGTGGGACAAAATCAAACAAAATAGTAACAACGAATTGATATGAACCCATTTTGCTTTGTACTTATACAAGACAGGATAGCATCCCATAAGAAGATCCTTTTAAATTGGCTTTGGGTATGATTCATGATCCCCATGGAATTCGTGTCGATATGAGTTAATCCGCAAAGGAAAGGAAGGTATCAATTTCAAGACCCTTGTCATCCGGATCTTATTAACAAACAAGAAAATTCAATACGGAACGGATTATTTTCTTTGGACCTAATTTCTTTATATTTTGTATTTGATTTGGCTCCAATGAATAATTGGAAATCAATGTAGCGATCAATTGGGGGAGGGGGGAGATTCATACACTCACTTTACTTTATGGAAAGATTCCTGAATCTGAAGTAAGGAAAAATCTGTAGAAAATGAACCATGCCTATATATATTGTTATTGTTCTATTTCAGTGATCAGTGACACCGGTGTTTCAGTTTTGGCGAAAAAGATCTGCGATCCCTTAAATACCCACGATTACCCCCGGTAACACTTGTTTGGTGTATCTGATGAATACGATAAAATCAGACTCCTACGATTCTGATTTTATCAATCAGATGAAAGAATACCTGAAAGAATACCGACCTTAATCTTTTCTTTCATGAGCCCCTTCTATCCATCCCCAAGAAAACAAAACAATTGGATTTGTTTCTTGACCCATTTATCTGGTTTAAATTATTGATGATTCAATCGGAAAGGAAACATAGAGGTCTCTTATGATGATCAAATTCGCGTCTGATTTAATTAATCAGATATCTGCTAAACATTTTTAGATCCTCGTTGTACCGACTTGTTGATGGATTTAGAGATTCAATTCAGTCTTTACTGGAAAACTTATTTCCAGTAATGATGTCGAAGTAGGAAATTCTTGAAATTGTTTTTTAGGATTCCTTATAAATTCTTTCTCCTCGAAGAAGTGTGACATTGGTGAATCTATCCTATCGAGTCACTTGCGATCTTTCCCGGTCATTGGAATAGCTTATTTGGTTAATGACTCATTCTGTTCCGGTATCGGTAATCTAGACCCTTCTTTAGTTTTAGTTGTTTGAGAAAGAATTGGATCTTTCATGATTCATCATCCCTAACAATCTGTTGAAGATGTAAAGAAGTGTTAAGCAACGCATTTCTTCGTGTTTTTTATAAATGTGTTTCATTCTTCTAATAAAATATGGGGTTAAATTATATTCTTGCTGAGACTTCTCCAGATCCATATATGAAAATGAAAGTATGGAGGACTTCATATACTATATACCGATTGAGCCAATGACTATTCATGATTCCATATTGAATCAATTCCATACCGGTCCAAAATTAGAGGAATGTTATGGTAAAACTTCGTTTGAAACGATGTGGTAGAAAGCAACGTGCGACTTGAAGGACATTATTGGCTGTGGATTCTTGTACCCACCATTTTATATATCAAAGAAGATGCTCTCGGCTCGACATAGTTTGTTCTATTCCACTAGGACCCCAATTTTGGGGTTGTAATAAAATAATATAATTATAATATAGCACATGATGGAGCTCGAGCATAAAGAATTGGTTCATTTAGCAGAGAGAAGGATCTAGGGTTAATGCCAATCAATAAGTTGGAACAACTTCGTAAGTATATCTTCGGTATAGAAATTGAAAGGATCAAGTTCGAACAAGTAAAAAAAAAAAGTAAAATGAATTTGTCGAAATAGTTTTACCAATTCCGATCAAAAGTGTATCACAGGGGAATCAATCGTTTCCATAGAACGAAATAACAAAAGGTATGTTGCTACCATTTTGAAACAATTAAGGATCACCGAAGTAATGTCTAAACCCAAGGATTCAAAGCAAAGATAAAATAAAGGATACCGGAACAAGGAAACACCGTTTTCAATTGTCTCAACAACTAGATCAGAATGGGGAAGAAATCAAATCGATTCTAGGCGAGACAAACAAAAGAGGTTAGAGACGGCTCAATAAATGTCTAAGGATTTCCCTTCGAGCTCTTTGAGAATTACCCAACTTGAGTTATGAGTACGAATGAGATTTCTTTTTTTTTTTTTCAGGAAGGAAGAACAAAAAAAAATGACTCAAATCATAGTCTAATTGATGATTTTGTGGATCTATTTGCCACTACAATACATAAATTCGAATCATTCTTTTTCGAGCCGTACGAGGAGAAAACCTCTTATACGTTTCTAGGGGGGGTTGTTCATTTATGTCTATCCCAATGAGTCATCTATCGAATCGTTGCAATTGATGTTCGATCCCGAAGAGAGGGAAGAGATCTTCGTAAAGTGGGTTTTTACGATCCGATAAAGAACCAAACTTATTCAAATGTTTCCGCTATTCTATATTTCCTTGAAAAAGGCGCTCAACCTACAGGAACTGTTCATGATATTTCAAAGAAGGCGGAGGTATTTAAGGAATTTCGAATTAATCAAATGAAATTAATGAAATAAAAAAAAAGGGGGGGGCCAGTATCTAGCTTTGTCTAATTGTTTCTCCACCATTCCTTATTTTTTTTCTCTATTCTCTATTCATTGTTGCTCTCACATGACCCCGTATCATAGAACTATAAAAAAAAAAATATCTTCTCTTGATATGAGACAGATAGAAAAAAGATTGAGTGAATAGATGAAATAACTGGGAAATTATGGGATTACCATCAATCAGATGGTTTTCGTTGGGACTCCACCAACAAACAAAAGGTCAATCTTGCTTATTGTACCTCTATTGAATAAATATTGAATAAACCCGACATTTTTTTCCTACCGGAATTCCTTATTTATTTCCCCACTCATACTTCATCCCTTATCTATGTTGTAGTGTCACTCCAACACAAGTCCTTGTTTTATTTATTGAAATTGAATTGGTTTTCTCAACATTCAATTCATATTGACAATGGTGTATCGAACAAATATAATTCGATCGTGGATAAATAGATCTATTTATCCACATTTCATAAGTTTGTTTCTTTATTTCACTCAAACGATGGGTTCGTCAATTTCGTTGTGACACAAGAAGTATCTTAGTTAATATAATGAAAAAAAAAAAAAATAGAGTATGGGTAGTCTATCAATTTTTACATCTATTTAGATTTTCTCTATAATTTATCCCAGAATCTGTTGTATTTTCATCTGATCTCTGTTCATTTTTATGTTCACAATTGATCATCAAATCTTTCTTTTTGATCTGTTGCTAGTTCAATGTTTTGACGAGGTCGGGCAATCGAATCTCTTTATTTATTTTTTATTCCGATCGTATCTACACACCCTATTTATATGGGTTGCTAACTCAACGGTAGAGTACTCGGCTTTTAAGTGCGGCTATGGTCTTTTACACATTTTGATGAAGCAACGGATTCGTCCATACCATTGGTGGAGTTTGTAAGACCACGACTGATCCTGAAAGGGAATGAAAGGAAAAAACAGCATGTCGTATCAATGGAGAACTCTTAGAATACTTCATCCTTAACGGATCGATACAAAATCTTGTTTTGATTCTTTTCTTGGAAAGGGGTCAAATCAATTCAAGTTGGGTCGAGTGAATAAATGGATAGAGCCCTATAGCTCCAATTATAGGGAAACCAAAAGCAACGAGCTTCTGTTTGTTCTTAATTCGAATGATTACCCGATCTAATTAGACGTTAAAAATATATTAGTGCCTGATGTGGGAAAGGGTTCTCTTGTGAGTGGATCATCAATTCCTTTTTTTTAATGAATCCTAACTATTCTCTATTATGTTCTCTATTATGTAGTGGAGACGAATGTGTAGAAGAACCGGTATACTGATCAAAATTCATTATTCCAAAGTCAAAAGAGTGATCGGGTTGTAAAAATAAAGGATTTCTAAACATCTCTTGTAACTATAACGAACATAAATAAATTGGATGGAAATAGGATCCGTTGATTGTCCTTTCTGGCTCCGGGGTATCTATTCTTTTCTTACTATATACCTTGTTCTGACCGTATCGTACTATGTATTATTTGATAACTCAAGAAATCCCCCATTTGGTTCAAGTGTAATTTCAAATGGAAATGGAGGAACTACAAGGATATTTAGAAATGGATGGATTTCGGCAACAATACTTCCTATATCCGTTTCTATTTCAGGAATATATCTACGCGCTTGCTCATGGTCATGCTTTAAATGGATCGATTCTTTATGAACCGGTGGAAAATTTAGATCATGACAATAAATCCAGTTCACTAATTGTGAAACGTTTAATTACTCGAATGCATCAACAGAATCGTTTGATTATTTCGGTTAATGATTCTAATCAAAATCGATTCGTTGGGCACAACAATCATTTTGATTCTCAAATGATATCGGAGGGTTTTGCAGTCGTTGTGGAAATTCCATTCTCGCTGCGATTGGTATCTTCCCTAGAAGAAAAAGAAATAGCAAAATCTCATAATTTACGATCTATTCATTCAATATTTCCCTTTTTCGAGGACAAGTTATCACATTTAAATCATGTGTCAGATATACTAATACCCCACCCCATCCATCTGGAAATCTTGGTTCAAACCCTTCACTCTTGGATACAAGATACTCCTTCGTTGCATTTATTGCGATTCTCTCTCTACGAGTATTGGAATTCAAATAGTCTCATTACTCCAAAAAATTCCATTTCCCTTTTTTCAAAAGAGAATCAAAGATTCTTCTTGTTCCTCTCTAATTCTCATGTATATGAATGTGAATTCATATTCATTTTTCTCCGTAAACAACCCTTTCATTTACGATCAAAATCTTTTGGATCCTTTCTTGAGCGAACACATTTCTATGCAAAAATAGAATATCTTGTAGTAGTGCTTTGTAACGATTTTCAGAAAACCCTATGGTTGTTCAAAGACCCTTTTATGCATTATGTCAGATATCAAGGAAAATCGATTCTGGCTTCAAGGGGGGCTCGTCTTCTGATAAAGAAATGGAAATCTCACCTTGTCAACTTTTGGCAATGTCATTTTGACTTGTGGTCTCGACCGGCCAGGATCCATATAAAGCAATTATATAATCATCCCTTCTATTTTCTGGGCTATCTTTCAAGTGTACGACTAAACTCTTCGGTGATAAGGAGTCAAATGCTAGAGAATTCGTTTCGAATAGATACTGCTATTAAGAAATTCGAGACCGTA